CAAAAATTGACCACAGGTTTTTACCTTGTTCCCATTGCAAAATACTGCATTTTTATCCACACCATTACTATTCCTTGAATTCAAACAACTTAGAATTCTCAATTCTCTACGACGTCTAGACGATAAAATATTTTCAGGAACAAGCAAATCATAATGATTTCTGTCTCTTTTTATCTTATTTTTTTGTTGAATCTCATGAACCAAAGAAATCCTTATGGTTTGATACATAATCAAATCTAGATTCTCTTTTATAGGCATACGATTCCATTTCATAATCAATACTCCATTACTTACCAGTTCTGAGAAATTGGATGGAGTCACTTTATCCCACACCTCCAACATATACGGCTCCAATTCTTCCTTCTTTACAAACGCAAGCAAAGCGTATAGTCTCCCATCTTTTCTTGTTTTTCTTCTTGTTTTTCTTTTTCTTGTTTTTCTTTTTCGTTGTTTTTCATCTTGTTTTTCTTCTTGTTTTTCTTTTTCTTGTTTTTCTTCTTGTTTTTCATCTTGTTTTTCTTCTTGTTTTTCTTTTTCTTGTTTTTCTTCTTGTTTTTCTTCTTGTTTTTCTTTTTCTTGTTTTTCTTTTTCTTGTTTTTCTTTTTCTTGTTTTTCTTTTTCTTGTTTTTCTTTTTTTTCTTGTTTTTTTTTTTCTTGCTTTTCTTGCTTTTGATTTTCTTCTTTTTCTTGCTTTAGTAAAAATTCAAATACACGTTCAAAGAAGGGCGAAAAAACCTCGGGTGCGTCGAGATTCAAAGGGTGCGCCCCCCAGTAAAGTTGATAACCAAGCACCCTTCTGCGCCTTCTCAACATCTTGTAAGCTCCGGTTCCTATTTTTATTCTTTTTTCGTTACTTTCATTTTCGTTACTTTCATTTTCGTTACTTTCATTTTCGTTACTTTCATTTTCGTTACTTTCATTTTCGTTACTTTCATTTTCGTTACTTTCATTTTCGTTACTTTCATTTACGAAAGATCCTGGACCTATGTTTTCTTCACTCCTTTCTATTTGATCTGACCTTTCTATTGGATCTGATCGGAATGATAGTACTTCATCCATTTCATTTTCGAATTCATTTTCGAAAGATCCTGGACCTAAGTTTTCTTCACTCCTTTGTTTTTGATCTGATACGTAAGATGCTCGATCTACCTTTTCTTGACGCCTTACTATTTTTAGTATTTCCATAAAGTCACGCCTTTTTTGTTCATCCGCTTGACGCCTTTTTAGTCTCTGCAATGCACGCTTTTCATTTTTAATACGTTTACGAGCAGGACGACTCGTTAGGAGTTCCTTCAGCGTCAGTTGCCTCGTTCTATTTTTTTTCGCACTTTCAGGCCTTGGCCTTGGCTTTTCCTCAAGTTCACTCTTTTTTTTTTCATCAACCTCACTCCTTGGCTTTTCCTCAAGTTCACTCTTTTTTTTTTCATCAACCTCACTCCTTGGCTTTTCCTCAAGTTCACTCTTTTTTTTTTTTTCCTCAATTTCCCTATTTTTTTTTTTTTCCTCAATTTCCCTCTTTTTTTTTTTCTCAATTTCACTTTCCCTAATTTCATCCCCTAGTTTTTTATTAAAAAATGCATGAATTGGTATAAACCGCGGTTTCATTTCATATTCATATTTAGAATCTTGCTTAGAATCTTGCATAGTATATGCATTATAAAATAACCCCACTTTTCGGAATAACCTAAATTGTGGGAATAACCAAGGTATTGAATCCGATAGACTATTTAGTCTTTCTTCATTCATTTCCATCCAATCAATTCCCATCCCATCCAAATTAATTCCCATCCAAAAACATTTTTGATTGTATAGGTTGATTTCTTTATCTTTCTTAATTTCTTTATCTTTCTTAATTTCTTTATCTTTCTTAATTTTGAGATCTTTCTGAATTTTGAGAGAAAAAAGACCTTTCGTATCAAAAGAAATTCTATATGACCATTTTCCTTTTACACAAGAATAATAACCTTTTCTTAGCAAAGAAGTAATAGGGATACTCCCCCCCATATCAACCCATTTTTTTTTATGTATGTTGTAATTATAAGTATAAGAAATTTCTTGGTTCTTATTTACTTGGAATGCTGACCCATAACTGTATGAGTCCTTCTTATCTTCATAATAAATCGATTGATATGATAAAAGATCATATCTATAGGTTTTTAGAAAATGCTCGTTTTGATTTATCAATAACGAAACCTTTTCCTCTCGTTCAGATGAATCCCGTTTTCTTAAATTTCGATTTTCAACCCTACAATGTTGATTGACTCTATTTCGCCATTTTTTCGGTACTAAATCAGCCCAGATTCGCTTAGATAACTCGTATTGATAATGACTCTTTAACCAATTTTTCCATGGATTCATTCCAGAATTCTGAAGTTTCTTATGCTTTAATTCGGAAGAAATTATTCCTTGTCTTCGAAAAAAATCTTTGATTTCATTATTAAGAAATAAAGATGCTCCGTCATATTGAAGGACAGATCTTAACTTATACGAGTTAATCATGTGGGTTTGTGATAATTTGTAAAATACATAGGCCTGTGACACGAGGGATAAATTCAAAAAACCCCTCGACTCGGACGAAAACAGATGACGAAGAGAAAACAGATAATGAATAGAAAAGGGTTCCTGTTGTTTTTTTATAGTAAAAATACGCTTAATTATCTTTTGATTTTCAATTCTTTTACAATTCAATTTCTTAATCCATTTGATGCACCTAATGATATCTGACAAGATCTCTAGAAGGATATCCGCGTATATCCTTTCCACGATCCATTTTATAAAAGAATGTGATTTACGTATTAATCGAGCCTTTCTTCTTTTAAATATCTGAAAAATCTTTTTTTTTTTTAGTGATGCTAATTTTTGAGCACCATAACTTGTTTTCTTAGGACTCATTTTTTTCTTTCGAGTTCGAAATCCATTTTTCTTGTCTTTTGTAACATCTTTCTTGTCTTTTTTCATTCTTTTTATGTCTTTTATTTGATTTCTGATTGTGCTTATTTTATCAGTCAGATCTTTCATTTTTATTTCTATCCGTTGAGCTTTTGTCCTATCCCGACCTAGGGCAGGAAGAATCTCATTCTTGCTTATAGAACCCTTTTTTATTTTATTGATTCTAGAATCTCTTTTTATTTCACTCGAACCTTCTCTCCATTTTTGTATTTGGGCCTTTAGAAACTTTTTGATTTCTTTGAAAATTTTTAGAAATTTTAAAATCCACTTTCGAATTGCTTTTTTGCTTTTTTTGAAAATGGGGAAATAAAAACAATAGAAAGAATCCACAAATGGGTCGCCGGCACCACCAGTCCTGTCAACTTCCACCCCCCCCCAAATAGATATAAAAGTAGAAGTTGCTCTCCTTTTTTTCGTTTTCAAAGAGACTTTCTTTTTCCATTTTCTTTTCTTTTTTGATTGCATTTTCTTTTTCATTGGTACTTTCTCTTTCTTCTCTTCTTTTTTTTCTTTTTTCTTTTTCATTGGTACTTTCTCTTTCTTCTCTTCTTTTTTTTCTTTTTTCTTTTTCATTGGTACTTTCTCTTTCTTCTCTTCTTTTTTTTCTTTTTTCTTTTTCAGGTGTCTCTTAGATCGGTGCCAAGGTTTTAGACGGAAAGGATATAGTATCTTTATTTCCACACCACCCTCTTGTTCCCAATTTTGACTCCAAATTTCTGAATCTTCGATTAGAGTACCATCCAGGGTGGTTGGAATATGCCTTTCCTTCTTCCAATCCCTTATATCCGCGTCCCACTGGGGCGCTCGGAATAATAATAAACGGACCATATTTTTAGCTATTATCAATAAAGGTAATGTAATCCATTTTCGAATCTTCGAATAAGTTAGTAAAAGAGCAATCCTTCCTCCCCGAATAGCAGCAAGGTAGTTCTCGAACTCTGATGGCTCTATGCTCTCTACTTCCAACTCTTCATGCAAAATGTGTCTCCTCACTGATTTTTCCGCTTTCAAAAGTGTCTCGAGTCTTTCTCTCTCCGCCTCCCTGAGCCTCCAAATCCATTTGTCTCTGTTTTCCCCTGCGTAGTATTCGTCGTCGTCTTTGTCTTCTTCCAAGACTTCCGAGATTGGAAGTCTTTTTTCTTGGTTTTCTTTTTTGAAACTTTTTTTGATTTCTACGAAAACCTGCTTTATTGATTTTGTATTTTGAAGAATTTTTTGGATCTTTTTTATATATCGAAAAATGCTTTTTATTAGTTTGGAAATAGACTTTAGTAGTTTTCTTACTGAGTTGACAAGAGGGTCCCAAAGAATACCCTTTATTAGGGGGGCAAAAAGTAGGGAATGTGCACCTCTTTGAAACGTCTTTTTAAAAATGAACAATTTACGCCTTTGAATACGCATAGTAGACCATATTAGGCCTCGACGAAAATCCCATAAATGGGGATATCTTATCATCCACATGTCAGGGATTGGTTTTGTCATGCCTTCGTCTATTGATTTTTCTGTTTCTAGCATTTTCGCCGAAATCCCAACAGGCGCCTCCGTCTGCCTCAACTTATCGAGGCCGAGGTCGAAGAAAGCTCTATCATAGAAGCCGCTTTCCTTCGGCTTAAACAGAAATAGACGTCTCGGTTTCCTCGAGCGAATTTGATAATCTCGTATCGTCTCTTGCCTTTCATTCAATTTTCTTCGTGAGGCCACTTGTACCTCACTGGCTAAGTTGTATGACCACCGAGGCATTACTTTTAGCATTTTTATGCTTGTACGCCATTCATCCGTTTTTTGTCTTGTAAGCCATTCACTAAATTCACTAAGCCATTCACTAAGCCATTCACTAAATTCACTAAGCCATTCACTAAGCCATTCAAATTCACTAAGCCATTCACTAAGCCATTTCGTTTTTTGCTCTTTTCTTCTTTTTATGCTTGTAAGCCATTCACTAAGCCATTCACTAAGCCATTTCGTTTTTTGCTCTTTTCTTCTTTTTATGCTTGTAAGCCATTCACTAAGCCATTCACTAAGCCATTTCGTTTTTTTCCATTTTCTTTTCTTTTTCGATTGCACTTTCTTTTTCCATTTTCTTTTCTTTTTTGATTGCATTTTCTTTTTCGCTTTTCTTCTTTTTATGCTTGTAAGCCATTCACTAAGCCATTCAAATTCACTAAGCCATTCACTAAGCCATTCAAATTCACTAAGCCATTTCGATTTTTTCAATTGAATTTGATTTTTCGATTTAGAGTCAAAATTATGAACATTAAGCTCCTTACCCTTAAAAAGAAAGATCCTAAAAACTTTATTTTTCAATAATCTCTTTTTTTTCTTTTTTGCATTTCTCTTTTTTTTCTTTTTTGAATTTCTCTTTTTTTTCTTTTTTTGAAATTCTCTTTCTCTTTCTTTTTCTTTTATCATTTTTATTTCTTTTTTAATTTCAATCCTCTCTATCTGAGTCTTATCCATCATCACATATTCGACTGGAATTTCAGTTAGGATTGAAAATTCATTAATTACTCCACGCTTAATTATTCCACGATAGGATCCGTTTAAGAAAGGATCATATATTTTAGGCAAGTATTCTTTTTTCGTTTTACTCTTGCATAATCGAATCTTTTTTTCGAGTACATCCAGATAAGGAGATCCTTTGTCTAGGGCTTTAATTCTATCTGTAAACTCCTTACTTAGGCTGCTCCATTTTTTTTCATTGTTATAAATCCAATAAGAAAAATTATGCAGTTCATCGCAGAATAATTTATCCAGTTCATCACAGATGATTTTTTTGAATTTTTTGTTTCTAAAAAAATAAAAATACATATTTTGTTTTAGGTTTTCAAAAAAAGCGGATAAATTGTATGGATGTGTAAAACAAATTCTTACTTGTCCATCATTTTGACATGTATAAAAAAAAAATTCTGACATTTCATTTCTTACAGAATTGCGCATTTGAGAATTTATTACATATCGCGATGTAGCCTTGTATCGTTGATAGTTGAAAAGAGCACTAAAAGTGGGAGGATGTTTGCAGAAATGGCGTTTTTGGTAGATTTCCTTTGCAAACGCTCGGTTCACGCCCCCTTGAGCCTCTCCCAGTCCCTCTTCCTCCTTCAAACCCTTCCTTTTCGTCTTTCCGTCCTTCTTATAAAATGTTCCATTTTTGTCATTTAAAAGGAATTCTTTTCTATCGAATTCTTTCTCTATCTTTTTCTCTGCCCCCTCTGGTTCCTTTTTGAAAACAAAATTTTCCTCTTCAGGAAGCAAAGAAAAACGGACTTCTTGGCCGGTTTTTTTTAGGTTCTTACCAAAAATGGTTGGCGGCGTTCTGCTTAAATAGAAGATACCAATAATATATAAGAGCACGGTATAGATTCGACCCGTAGCCATCAATTCTAACATAAAGTACCTAAATTCTGACGCCCGGTACTTCAAATCTGACACAAGGAGCTCCCATTCTGCCACCCAGCGCTTGCATTCTGCCACAAAGCTCTTAGTATATTTAGATCTAAGAAGTCCCTTAATGTACTTGTTAGATCTTAATCTACTACGTAGTACATTAAGGTACCTAATAATCTCATATTTCAATGTAATACGTAGTAGGTTTAGAGATTTTTTATATCTATTATACCTAAATCTAATCAATTTATGATACCTAATTCTAAGAAGTAGTAGATTAAGGGACTGACTAGATCGAATAACAGATAGAATAGAAAGCCTGTGCCGCATCCAGTGCCGTATCCAGACTAATACCACGCCAAGACATTTCATCAAAAAAAATTGACCAATTAACCAACCAAGAAAACTACTTGTTAGAAATAACATCTTGTTCTTGCATCGAAACATAGAAACGTTGACTAATCTGACTAACGTTGAATTTGGGAAAATGAGAGGGTTGCATAATTGACAATAGAAATTCTGCAGGAATGCACGTTGAAGGAGGAAACTAGGCAGGAAATCTCCATCTCTCTCAGTAAAAGCAAAATGATTCCTCCAGACGAAATGACCGTAAAGAAAGGGTATAATTAAAAAACTTATTGTATGAGGGCTACCCAGTGCTAGATGCAGAGGCCTATGATAGATCGATATGAACGTTAGGAGCTGTCCCATAATAAACCCTGTTATTGCTGCTGCCTTCCTCTTGGCTCCTCTTTTTCCCGTCTTTTTTTCCATAATCAGAGTTCGGAGAAGGGCGAGATAAGAGGGCCCTATGGCTAATGTGGCCAGAAATCCATAATAGAGTCCGACCACAACGACCGAATTGATTATCTTCGTGCACAAATCCCCTAACTTAGCTAATAGGAAAACGAAAAAATTCATAAAAGAAAATCCTCCTTTTTTTTAAAAATGTAAAATTCAATATTATATATGTGATTATATATTGAATATTCAACTTGATTGAGTAGTTAGATAGAATAACCTTATGTTCTTATGTTATGGATTACTCGAATACGAAATTGTAACTTCTTTCCGCATTTTTCTAATAGAATTCTTTAACATAAAAAAAAAGAATTCTATCTATATAGATAGATAGATAGAGTCAAAATCAAAAATTCATAAGAACCT